CCTACGACATCGGGTTTTGGAGACCCACGTTCTACCGAACTGAACTAAGAGCGCTTTATTATGATGGGAGATACGGATGTCAAGAAAAGGATTCTTTTTGTACCCCCAATACATCTTGTATGTATAGTATCATAAAATGGTAGATTGTGTCCAATTTTAATCGATCTCAATTGACCCCTCGTTACTGTCCATAGGAGAAGTGATAAGTAGGGATGACAGGATTTGAACCCGTGACATTTTGTACCCAAAACAAACGCGCTACCAAGCTGCGCTACATCCCTTTCATTTGTTGTACAGTGCCATTGTAGGGAATCCATGTTTTGTTTTCCACATCATAATTTCCTCTATCTAAATAGAATTTCTTTTCACATTTCTTCTTTTTGGTTTTTTGGTTTCATTCTAATAAAGAATTATATACATACCTAACGTATAAACGTATAAAGGAATGAATATTTATCAGTAGTGCTCAGGAAGGAGGGTTCATCTTTTTCTGTTTTAGGGACAGGTAGATTTCATCTACCGGATCGTTGTATATATCCATTTTGGTTAGAGATTCCCCGTACAAATGATCTTTAACTACATATGCATCTGATCATATATGTATTACAATATACAATAAAGTCAATAAAGTTAAAGAAAAAGAAGGAGGATTTTCAATGCGAGATATAAAAACATATCTCTCCACGGCACCTGTGCTAACTACTCTATGGTTCGGGTCTTTGGCGGGTCTATTGATAGAGATCAATCGTTTATTCCCAGATGCGTTGACATTCCCCTTTTTTTCATTCTAGTTATTGACATGGGAAGGGATCAAGAAGATTAGAGATACAATAAATTCTCTGTGACTAACCCCCCCCCTTTTTCAGTTCTTTAGGATAGGAAAGAAAGAGTAAAGAATAAAAGTGGATTGAATCTCATCGAAACTCGGGTTCGGGTTAATATAGGGAGAACAGAAATGGAAATGTGGGTCGAGGGCAGGCTGTTCAAGATCATACAAGATACTAAATGAAATACTGGGATTGGGAATAATTGATAGTTAGAAATATTTGTATTACTTAATAATTTGATTACTCTATTGATTGCAACGAAATCTTTCATAATTGAATTGGATTTCGAGTTAGCAACTTCTCGTCTATTTATTTTTAATTCCTTTCTTCTTCGCTTCGGTTCGAATCGAAAATAGAAGAATTGAGTGAATTCAAAATCCAAAGGAGGTTCATGGCTAAGGGTAAAGATGTCAGAGTAGTAGTTATTTTGGAATGTACCAGTTGTGTCCGAAATGGTTTGAATAAAGAATCGCGGGGCATTTCCAGATATATTACTCAAAAGAATCGACACAATACACCTAGTCAATTGGACTTGAAAAAATTCTGCCCTTATTGTTACAAACATACGATTCATGGGGAGATAAAGAAATAAATCGAACGGAACGCGTGTGCCACTCTTCCAAGGAAGAGGAAGAAATTACATATATATATATATATATACAAATCCAGTCCTATTTTGGTCGGATCCGAGATGAATGAAGAAATAGGATTTTAGAAATAAGAAATAAACCATGGATAAATCCAAGCGGCCCTTTCATAAATCCAAGCGATCTTTTCATAGGCGTTTGCCCCCAATTGGATCGGGGGATCGAATTGATTATAGAAACATGAGTTTAATTAATCAATTTATTAGTGAACAAGGAAAAATATTATCTAGACGAGTGAATAGATTAACCTTGAAACAACAACGATTAATTACTATTGCTATAAAACAAGCTCGTATTTTATCTTCGTTACCTTTTCTTAATAATGAGAAACAGTTTGAGAGAACCGGGTCGATCCCTAGAACTACTGGTCCTAGAACCAGAAATAAATAAGCCTATTCCTCTCAATCGAATCAAAACTCTAATTCGAACTCAGATTGAAGTTTTGTTCGAAAAAGCCGAGAGATTGTCGCGCCGTAATGTAATAATAAAAAAAAGAATGGGGGAAGAATAAATCTTTTTTTTTTTATTGAAACGTGTTCGTTCATTCCTACTACTTATCTTATCATACGAATTTCTACTATACCCTCCCGGAGTTCATTCTCCGGGGAACTCCGTTTAAAGTATTCCAGTGAATTCCTTCCAATCTCCTTATTTGATGATCGCATTGGAAATCGTGTCAAGACAATTCCTATTTGATATGGCTATTTGTGCAGGTATTTTACGATTAAGAAGCAACTGCCTCTTGTACAGATCAAGTATTAATCGACTATAACTATGGGATCCCCTATTCTCACGAGTTACTGCATTTATCCGAGTGATCCACAAACGACGAAAACTTCTCTTTCGCCTGCCTCTATCCCGATGAGTGGAAACCAAAGCTCTCATTTTCTGTTGAGTAGTAGTTCGAGTAAGTCTTGAATGAGCCCCTCGAAAGGTTGCTGCAAATAAACGAATTTTTGTTCTACGTCTCCGAGCTATATATCTTCGTCTAACTCTGGTCATTGAATCAAAAGAAACTTTGATGAATAACTAATTGATTTCTTTTCTTTCAGTCATTCTTTTCCCCTCTCCTGGTTTATTAATAACAAAACGGATTCTTCCGATGTATAAAATTAAAATACAAATTCCAATGGCTTTTGCTACTATAACCTTCCCAACCACGATTTTTTTATTTCTTCCAGGCATTTCACCTCAAAAAAAAAAGAAATTGTACCGATATTAGGTATAAAATAAATCGTAAATGGACAAATAGTGGCTTCCATCGTTTCTATGGTTACTTCTTAAACGGCGAGGTCCTCTCTATACACCGGAGCCCCTTTCCTCATTTAATCAATGTTATTGGTAACTTGTACAGTTCACGCTCTTTGGCTCTACCGATGAATTATCGAGTAATAGGTCTTTTTTCAATGGGATCTATCCATACAGTGACGGCATTTAATTATGAAGGTTGAATAGGTAGCTGACCCTGTTAGTCCGTTCTTGCAAGAGTAGGAGCATAATCTTTCTGCTTCTTAAATATCATTCCCCCGCTTAATGGATAACCATTTGCTACCAATGGGAATTGCTTTTCATCTCAAATCGAGGTGATTGGATTTGCACCAATGGAAACCATAAATTCCATACAAATAGAGGTATACGAGAGATCTTTATTTTTCGATAGTGAATGGAGTTCTTCCATTCTATTCATTGGTACGAGTCATTGATACTGTAAAAATCGTCTCATTTGTTCTAGCTCATGATCTGAACGAGTCGCACATACACCCTAGTACATGTTCCTCGACGCTGAGGACATCCTCGAAGAGCGGGGGATTTCGTGACATTTCTGATTGGCTGTCTTGTGTTTCTAATAAGTTGTTTAATAGTTGGCATGCTGAATCATATACAGAATGGGCTGGTTTAGATCGATCCTAACCGGATGATTATGAATTACTTCCATTTCATATTTTACCCAGGTAAGAAGATAAAAGATCAAATAAGGGTTCATTCAAATTATGATTCGAAATGGAATCAAAGATTTATGCGAAATCCCCGGTATTTTCGATCGCTACAAGATCAACAATGCCATAATCTTGGGCTTCTGTTGCTGACATAAAAACATCCCTTTCCATGTCTTCGGATACAACCCATAAAGGATTGCCCGTTCTTTGTACATAAACCCTTGTGAGGGTTTCGCGGAGTTTCAGTAGTTCTTCCGCTTCCAGGATAAATTCTCCTGTGGGTGCCTCATAAAAAGAACTAGCAGGTTGATGGATCATAACCCTGATGATATAACATAATGAACGATTCCTCTATCTCGCATGATTGGGCGAAGGGAAGGGATAAAGAATAACAAGCAGGGAGAAAAAGATAGAATTGAACAACCGTACAGGCATCTTTTGTGCATACGGCTCTGTAATGGAATTTTTTTTTTCTTTTTTCATCGAAGAAAAAGACAAGTCGAATCTATCAGACCCAGATCGTTGAATGATCCATTTACCATCCTTCCTTTCGGAGTAATCAAAAAATACTATGATGGTTCCGTTGCTTTATATATTTATCTCGTCTGTGATTCAGCAATCCCAAAGTTTCTTTCTGATCCGATCAAATAAAAATAAGTAAAAAATGATCTTTTTTTTTTTTTATTTTCACACTCTTTCATAACATAAATATTGGAAAGAGACTTCTGATGTGGAAGCAAAAAGGTTTGTGACGCTGAAATGGACCCCGATACATAAGATCAAGTCGGAAATAACCTTTCTTTCATACTACTATCTCGATACATAATCTCATATTATGAAAAAATAATAATAGTTTGCTCATATCGAACTTGAAATGCCATGCTATTATTACTTAATATTATTATTATTTTATTCATATTCCATATGACGAAGGCATAGTCTTTTTTTCTCTCAAATAAAAAAACTCATTGGCGCCAAGCGTGAGGGAATGCTAGACGTTTGGTAATTTCTCCTCCAACCAGGATGAAAGATCCCATTGAAGCGGCTAATCCCATGCATATTGTATGCACATCTGGTGGCACAAATTGCATAGTATCATAAATAGCTATTCCTGGGATTACCCATCCGCCGGGAGAATTTATAAACAAATACAGATCCCTGGTATCATCCTCTATACTGAGATATACCATGAGACCAACAAGTTGATTCGAGATCTCGCTATCAACTTCTTGGCCTAAAAAAAGTAATCTTTCTCGATGAAGTCGGTTGATTAGGACAAAATTCTATTCCTTAGGAACCGTACACGCACCTTTGGGTGCATACGGTTCAAAAAATCAAAATTGAGAAAAAAAAAAATTGTCGATTCCAGCCCTATTTCTTTTTTCGTAGCGGGCTTTTTCTTCCATTTTTTAAGAAACATGAGTTTTGACTTGCTTCCCTATAAAATCAAAAAAGAATTCACTGAACTTATCGAGCTAACCCCTCATTGATGTATTGTTTCATCGAGATCTAAATCACGATGTAATTTTCTTGTTCCCGAATGGGCCTCTTCCACTCTTTTAGGTTTATGCTCTACTCCGGGTAAAGATCTGCCCGAATTCGATTTGCACATATAGGACAAATGATCCCAGTACCACTTCTTTTTGCTATGACTTCTTTTTTTTTTTTCAATTTGTTTCATTTTCATGCCTTCCACAAAATATTCGATGTATTCATCATATTATTCCATTAATTGGCAATTTGGGATCACTCATATGGTATAAAGGAATCATTTCTGATAGGGTGGTAATCATACATGGATTACCTTGGTATTTTCTGAACGGAGCCTGTATACTTCATTTTATTGGTCCAAGCCAACCATAAATTCTTTTAATTGAGAATATTGATCCTCCAACCAAATAAATTGATCTAATTGCACTTCACGCTTCGAATTATTGATGGTTCAATCAATCTTTCTTGGGCGAAACAGAGGATATCTCGATCGGGGGAGAGAACGGGGAAATCCCATATGACCCAATATGTCTGACAAGTCACACTATACGTCAACCCAAACTGCATCTTCCTCTCCAGGACTCCGAAAAGGTACTTTTGGAACACCAATGGGCATTAAATGAAAGAAAAATGAAGTATTCTATTTCACTTTGATGTGGAAACGTAACAAACAATGGTTTATTGTCTTCATAATATTGTCGTTTATCGTATTTTATCGATAGATTGGAAGATTTATAGAGGAAGACGGAATAAAGGAAAATTCTTACGAACGGATCGTTCGAATGAGAAACAAGTATCTATACATTCGCTCACAAAAAATAGGATTAATCCCCCCATTGCGTATTGGTACTTATTGGGTATAGAATAGATCTGCTTCTCTTTGTTCCTACGAACAGAATTATTCAATTATTACTAACGGAACAGAATAAATATTAACCCTTGTTTCGAGATAATCCAATGAAAAGGTGAGGTCCATAGCATAGTTATTTCCAATGTGATAAAGTTACATAGTATCTATTTTTTCTTTGAGAAAGGGGTATTTCCATGGGTTTGCCTTGGTATCGTGTTCATACCGTCGTATTGAATGATCCCGGTCGGCTGCTTTCTGTCCATATAATGCATACAGCTCTAGTTTCCGGTTGGGCCGGTTCGATGGCTCTATACGAATTAGCAGTTTTTGATCCTTCTGACCCCGTTCTTGATCCAATGTGGAGACAGGGTATGTTCGTTATACCCTTCATGACTCGTTTAGGAATAAACAATTCATGGGGCGGTTGGAGTATTACAGGAGGAACTATAACGAATCCGGGTATTTGGAGTTACGAAGGTGTGGCCGGGGCACATATTGTGTTTTCTGGCTTGTGCTTCTTAGCAGCTATCTGGCATTGGGTGTATTGGGACCTAGAAATATTCTGTGATGAACGTACGGGAAAACCCTCTTTGGATTTGCCCAAGATTTTTGGAATTCATTTATTTCTCTCAGGGGTGGCTTGCTTTGGGTTTGGCGCATTTCATGTAACAGGCTTGTATGGTCCTGGAATATGGGTATCCGATCCTTATGGCCTAACCGGAAAAGTACAATCTGTAAATCCAGCGTGGGGTGCGGAAGGTTTTGATCCCTTTGTTCCGGGAGGAATAGCCTCTCATCATATTGCAGCAGGTACATTGGGTATATTAGCAGGTCTATTCCATCTTAGTGTCCGCCCACCCCAACGTCTATACAAAGGATTACGTATGGGCAATATTGAAACTGTCCTTTCCAGTAGTATCGCTGCTGTCTTTTTTGCAGCTTTCGTTGTTGCTGGAACTATGTGGTATGGTTCAGCAACTACCCCGATCGAATTATTTGGTCCCACTCGTTATCAGTGGGATCAGGGATACTTCCAGCAAGAAATATATCGAAGAGTTGGCGCCAGTCTAGCCGAAAATCTGAGTTTATCGGAAGCTTGGTCTAAAATTCCCGAAAAATTAGCTTTTTATGATTACATCGGTAATAATCCGGCGAAAGGTGGATTATTCCGGGCAGGCTCAATGGACAACGGGGATGGGATAGCTGTTGGATGGTTAGGACACCCTATCTTTAGAGATAAAGAAGGGCATGAACTTTTTGTACGCCGTATGCCTACTTTTTTTGAAACATTTCCAGTAGTTTTGGTGGACGGAGACGGAATTGTGAGAGCCGATGTTCCTTTTAGAAGGGCAGAATCGAAGTATAGTGTCGAACAAGTGGGTGTAACTGTTGAGTTCTATGGTGGCGAACTCAATGGAGTCAGCTATAGCGATCCTGCTACTGTGAAAAAATATGCTAGACGTGCCCAATTGGGTGAAATTTTTGAATTAGATCGTGCTACTTTGAAATCCGATGGTGTTTTTCGGAGCAGTCCAAGGGGTTGGTTCACTTTTGGACATGCTACGTTTGCTTTGCTCTTCTTTTTCGGACACATTTGGCATGGCGCTCGAACCTTGTTCAGAGATGTTTTTGCTGGGATTGACCCAGATTTGGATGCTCAAGTGGAATTTGGAGCATTCCAAAAACTTGGAGATCCAACTACAAGGAGACAGGTAGTCTGATACAACATTGCTCCGGTATCTTTCGCCTCTATATTTGATTTTTTTGATTTGACATAAGGTACCGTAGAAATATTGATTTGAATCATCGCCTTTCTTTGCTCTTGTCCTTTCTTTATCTGGGAAATAATCCTAAATGAACAGGTGTGGAAGCTATAATTGTAAACAACGATCGAATCTATGGAAGCATTGGTTTATACATTCCTCTTAGTCTCGACTTTAGGGATAATATTTTTCGCTATATTTTTTCGAGAACCGCCTAAGGTCCCGACTAAAAAGATGAAATGATTTTTCATTATCTTAATTGAAGTAATGAGTCCCCCATATGGGGGACTCATTACTTCAATTAGTCTCCGTGTTCCTCGAATGGATCTCTTAGTTGTTGAGAGGGTTGCCCAAAAGCGGTATATAAGGCGTACCCTGTAAAGCTTACAAGTGAACCAGATATGGAGATGGCGACTAAGGTTGCTGTTTCCATTATTAGAGAATTTCAAGACCACGATGGATCTATGCTACGATAAGATCGTTTATTTACAACGGAATAGTATACAAAGTCAACAGATCTCAACCAATGCAATAGTATTTATGGCTACACAAACCGTTGAGGGTAGTGCTAGGTCTGGGCCAAGACGAACTATTACAGGGGATTTATTGAAACCATTGAATTCAGAATATGGTAAAGTGGCTCCTGGATGGGGAACCACCCCATTTATGGGTGTCGCAATGGCTCTATTTGCGATATTCCTATCTATTATTTTAGAGATTTATAATTCTTCCGTTTTACTGGATGGAATTTCAATGAATTAGGTCCATAAGAACCAGAAGCCCTAGCTTTTCAATCAAAAATGAATCACTTAGGACTCAGATTTATAGTCCATTCTGGTAGTTTGACCGTGGAATTCCGTTGTTTCGGTATTTCCGGAATATGAGTGTGCGACTTGTTATAATTGATCCTATTGATAGTACAGAGAATGGGTCTGTCATCTCGACAGAGATGGTTCTGCCTCGTCGGATATTCATCCTAGTATCTGGAGCACGGAATATATGGAATAGATCAAGAAATATTTGAACTATGATTCATACCTACTATTCAGACCTCGTGACTGGACTTCAAAAAATTTTCAAACAAAGAGGTATTTGAGAAATTGAACGATTTTTCTTCCTTTAGAATCATGCTTATTTTGACCGAAGGACAAATCTTTCTCTGGATTTTTAGTCATTACATCTATGAATAAGTGATGATCAAATAGTTCTTACTCATAGAACCCTTGGTCTTAGTTTTTGGGTTTTATTGAATCATCGTGGTTCTAGTATGAATCTGAGGTTTCAATCGATTCATAGGGTCTCAACAAGAGAATTCCTATCAAAAAAAAAATAGTAAACAATAGTCAATCTGCATTACGCACAAACAAAAACAACAAATCAAATAACAAATAAATAGGGGAATAGAAGATTCAAGAGGCCTGTAACGATCAACATAAAGACAGATGAGCTAACTTGATATTTTGGCATTCTCATCACAACAAAGAAGAGAGTTCGGATTTTGGTTCCTTCGTATCTTCAGAGACGATTGAATCAAATGGATAAATAAGAAATTTCAAATTTTCTATTACATATCCATTGTAATCAGTATTTGGGTGTTTCTGCTTGAGCCGTACGAGATGAAATTCTCATATACGGTTCTCAGAGGGGGAGTCCCCTTGGTTTACCTATCTCAATAAAGTATATGATTGGTTCGAGGAGCGTCTCGAGATTCAGGCGATTGCAGATGATATAACTAGTAAATATGTTCCTCCTCATGTCAATATATTTTATTGTCTAGGAGGGATCACACTTACTTGTTTTTTAGTACAAGTAGCTACGGGTTTTGCTATGACTTTTTACTATCGTCCGACCGTTACGGAGGCTTTTGCCTCTGTTCAATACATAATGACTGAAGCCAACTTTGGTTGGTTAATCCGATCAGTTCATCGATGGTCAGCAAGTATGATGGTCCTAATGATGATCCTACACGTATTTCGTGTGTATCTCACGGGCGGATTTAAAAAACCTCGCGAATTGACTTGGGTTACGGGTGTGGTTCTGGCTGTATTGACTGCATCGTTTGGTGTAACTGGTTATTCCTTACCCCGGGACCAAATCGGTTATTGGGCAGTAAAAATCGTGACAGGCGTACCTGAAGCTATTCCCGTAATAGGATCACCTTTAGTAGAGTTATTGCGTGGAAGTGCTAGTGTGGGTCAATCTACTTTGACCCGTTTTTATAGTTTACACACTTTTGTATTACCTCTTCTTACTGCCGTATTTATGTTAATGCATTTTCCAATGATACGTAAGCAAGGTATTTCAGGTCCTTTATAGAGAAGACAGATCATAGATATTTGTAATCGATCATATATAATTTCGGGGAGGAACAATAGTGTTTTATTGCTACAAATATGGATTATTGAAAAGAATAAGACATCTTTTTGGATATTTCTCTTCAACTAACTACGAAGTATTGTATTCTTTATTTGATACGAATAGTTGA